TATGAATTACGTATGAACGAAAGAATAAAGAGAATTTTTTACTTAAAACTTAAATTGGAAGTTGCATGCAAAGCAATTGATAAAACAGTACTAAAAACAGAATTTTGTCACTTAGACCTATTAAGGTTTATAGGGTTTTGTATAGACAAAAGAAAAATAAAATGATTCAAATTATATAATTATATAATATTACATATTCGAATTTGATAAAAATAAAAAAGATTCAGTATTTGGGAGATAAAGATACAAAAATCAGAAACAATATAGAATCCCTTTTTTGAGCACTTAAGCGATGAATTTCGTTGTTCAAAAAATGATTCGCAGAGAAGAGAGATATTTGTACTTTACTTATTTTTGAGTAGAATACCATTGGAAGTGTATAAAGTGTATAAGAAGGGTTGCATTTATTAAACACGTACGTGGATGGCTATAATATCCGACTTCTCTTTTATTTTAGTACCTTCTATTCAGGACAGCCCGGGTCGTGCTTTATCAAACGAAAATCTCTATTCAATGCAAAAATGAAGTAGAATAATTTTATGATAATTCCCTATCGACAACATATCTAACTAATAGATATCTGTAATTTATGTTCTGGGGTTTACATAGACTCATATATTTTGTTATAATTGAAATTGAGAATGATTTTTTGATTAAAAAAATTAAAATAAAAAAAAAAGGGGGGTGTTTATTTTAGGAAAAGGATTAAGGAAAACAGGACTCAAAATGCAAGTACAATAAAAATTCAGTAATCCGAGAATATTTTTGTATCATTTTGGCGACATGGCCGAGTGGTAAGGCGGGGGACTGCAAATCCTTTTTCCCCAGTTCAAATCCGGGTGTCGCCTGATCAAACAAAAAACCCGAAATCTCTTCTTTTCTTCTGTTCTGCTGATATAACTCGGAGAATAATTCTCCGGTAGAAACAGAGGAAAGAGACTGTTGATACTTTGTTTGATTCTAAACATTTGGTCTGAGGTTTTTCGAAAAGAAAAGGTTGTGAATCCTCGTTCGCATCTAGGATTCAAGGAAATATTATAATCTATTATATAGTAGGGAGCTTTCAAGACTTTATGATTCCCTTCTATTATTAATAGAATATTAAGGGACTGTCTAATGACTGGATCTTGGATTAGATTGTAGAGCCTGCTAATAAATCTGATTCCATTTATAATTTTGGAAAGGGGCGGAAGTTTCGTTATATATGACGGACTCGCAAGATGAACGCCGGGGTATCCAATCAATATTCGATTCGATATGGATAATTTTTTTTTGATAACCCCTAGTCAAGCCCCCTACCCCTCAGAGATAATCGGGAAGGGGGTATGGATTAGGGGAAATAGAGGTCTGTACTAGATAGTGATTTCTCCCTTTCCGTTTTTACTTACGAGGGTCAACAAAAAGATAGGCCTTAATTATTCACATGTTCCCATTCCCTTGGGATATTTTGCTTGTGTTTAATCTTTCCCGATTCGAAATCAGAATAAGATTGGTTTCTCAATAGTGTTCGATCAAAATCCCCTTTTTTTGACTCTGCACCATTGATTCCACTATTATTAGTGAGGAATAATTCCTTTGTATTTATAGAGATAGGAGACATAATTCACATGGATATAGTAAGTCTCGCTTGGGCTGCTTTAATGGTAATCTTTACATTTTCCCTTTCACTCGTAGTGTGGGGAAGAAGTGGGCTCTAGAAGTACTACTAAATTGAGTTGAGGAATCAAACCGTATCACTGTTTTATAGATCGTTCTGCAACGCGTTTTGAATTATTTAAAATAAAAATATCTGAATTTCGAATTTCAGTGGAGTCAAAGGGAGTAATCTATGATATGAATCATACCGAAATTTTCTATTTCCATCAATGGAATCGACTCTTACCATCTTTATAGATGGAGGAAGGCCGGACCCCTTTTTTTTGTTTGATTGCTTTTCCTTTTTACTGTTCAAAGAACAAGTGGTTTTGTTAAGTGTATACGAACTTTCTATGAAAAATGATATTATATTATAGTAGTTATGACTATGCAATAATAAGATCTTGCTTCGGACGAGTCACATATTGGGCATTTATCACTTGGTTTCTAATCTTATAAAGGGGATTTATCCTTTATCAACTTTTTTCATATCACGGTTTGGGCGTTAAAAATAAGTGAGGTTTACTCTTCCTTATTAGGAAAAGGAATTAGAATTCTAAGATAAGAATTCTCTCAGATTGATCGGAACAAATAGATGTAGCAAATAAATAGAATTGGGTGTTATGCCAATTCTATACAATATGTTATGTCAATTCCATACAATATATGAAATTAATAGAATATATTACATGAACAGAATGTTGTAGATTGATCTATAGAATCTAGCTTTATTATAGATTAAAACTTTATAGAATAAGAGATCGATAGTATGGTAGAAAGAAGGATTCATCTATTTCTTTCTTACCATACTATCAAATTAATAGAATACTGCCAATTAAAGTCCGCTCATTTCATTTAAGTTAAG